GCCGTTAGGGTAATACATGTATGGTAATAGATAGTAAAAAACCCATATAGTTGATCTTTTGCACCCGCTTCAAGCCATGATCACTAATTAACCAATCTTGGGGTAAACAGTTTCTAATGTTTATGTTTACTTTCACTTCACTCTTGTACATAGAAAATGAGATTCAATCTTTTTACTGCAAATTTAGAAGCTGTTTCTTTCACTCATATAACTATCTGGTTTAGTTCATCAACCCGAATGATGAATCAAAAAGAAAAATATATATTCAACTCAGCAAAGGCCCTTTCTAGAAAGAAAAGAAGTAGGGTCAATTTTATGTCTCAACGAATCGCACGTAGAGATATTGATAACACACATAGAGTTAATGGGATTTCATAACTAATTGATTGAGCAGCAGCTCGTAAACCGCCTAAAAAGGAATATTTATTATTTGATCCATATCCTGACATAAGAAGTCCAATGGGAGCAATACTTGAAATTGCAATCCATAAAAAAACACCGATACTGAGATCAGCTAGAACAAGATGATAGCCAAAAGGAATTACTAAATAACTTAGTAGAATCGATATGACTGCGATGGATGGTCCGATACTGAATAAACGAATATCTCCTCGAGATGGCAGAAGATTCTCTTTGAAAAGTAATTTTGTACCATCTGCTAGAGCTTGAAGAATTCCAAAAGGACCGGCGTATTCAGGTCCAATACGTTGTTGTATCCCTGCAGATATTTCTCTTTCTAACCAAACAATTACTAGTACACCTATTGTGATTCCTAATACAAGACTGAAAATAGGAACAAGCATCCATATGATCCCATCGACTTCTTTTAAGGATTCCAATCTCGAAAAAGAATTGATAGCTTGTACTTCTGTTGTATCAATTATCATTTTAACGATCAACTTCTCCCATAATGATATCTATGCTACCTAATATCGTCATAATATCAGCCAATTTCATTCTTTTAACTAGCTGAGGAAGAATTTGCAAATTGATAAAACCCGGTGGTCGGATTTTCCATCTCCAAGGAAAAACACTCTTATCTCCTATCAGAAAAATTCCCAATTCTCCTTTTGGGGCTTCAACTCTCACATAAAGTTCTTGCTTCGACAATTCAAAAGTCGGAGAAGGTTTTTTACTAATAAATCGATAGTCAAAATCATTCCATTTCGGATCTCTTAGTGTATCAAAGCGTCGGATTTCTAAATTCTCATAGGGCCCCCCCGGAATTCCTTCTAGAGCCTGTTGAATCATTTTTATGGATTCTGCCATTTCATTGATTCGTACTAAATAACGAGCTAATGAATCCCCCTCTTTTTGCCATTGGACTTCCCAATCGAACTCGTCGTAACACTCATACTGATCAACTTTACGAAGATCCCATTGTATTCCGGAAGCTCGTAGCATTGGTCCCGATAAACCCCAATTTATCGCCTCCTTTCCGCCAATAATGCCTACTCCTTCAACGCGTTTTAAAAAAATAGGATTGCGTGTAATAAGATTTTGATATTCAGCAACCTCTGTTAAAAAATAATCGCAAAAATCCAAACATTTATCTATCCATCCATGAGGTAAATCAGCAGCTACCCCTCCGATACGAAAAAAATTATGCATCATTCGCATACCGGTGGCAGCTTCGAATAGGTCATATATCAATTCTCTTTCTCGAAAAATATAGAAGAAAGGGGTCTGTGCCCCAATATCTGCCATAAAAGGGCCAAGCCATAACAAATGCGAAGCTATACGACTTAACTCCAGCATAATGACTCTGATATAGCTGGCCCTTTTAGGTACTTGAATATTGCCTAACTGCTCCGGTGCATTTACAGTTATTGCTTCTGTGAACATAGTAGCTAAATAATCCCAACGTGTTACATAAGGCAAATATTGTATAATTGTTCGGTTTTCCGCAATTTTTTCCATACCTCTATGTAAATAACCCAATACTGGTTCACAGTCAATAACATCTTCTCCATCTAGAGTAACAATGAGTCGAAGAACACCATGCATTGATGGGTGGTGAGGACCCATATTGACTATCATGAGGTCTTTTCTTGTAACTGGCGTAGTCATAGGTTTTTTCCCGATTCATTCTTCCATGAATTGCTGAAAGCGAAAAGAAGTTCATTACAATTGAAGCGAATAATTCAAACCAACTCTTCAAATTAATCAGCTTTTGTTTCTCGAATCTTCAACTGACCAATTAATTCTTTATAACGTATTCTGTTTTTGTTTGACAAATAAGCCAGCAGCCGTTGACGTTTTCCCAGAATTTTTAGCAGGCCTCTCTGAGACGAATAGTCCTTTTTGTGCAATTTCAAATGTAAAGTAAGTTTCCGTATCTTACTGGTGAAATTAACTACTTGAAATTCAGCGGACCCTCTGTTTTCTTTGTTTTCCTCTTGCAAAATAATTGAAACGAATGCATCTTTTAGCATAAAAGAATTTCCCCCTCCCCCTTTTACAGAACAGATATGAATTTTATTGATCAGTAATAATAATACCGGCTATTTTAATGTAGTATACACAAGAATTTTAATTTCTTTATGGATTGCTTATTTTATCAATTAATATGAATCAATCCAATTTTGAATTTGATTCGGATAGGGATATAAAAAGAGGGTTTTTACACTCACAAAAGTGAATAACTGAAACCTAAAATTACGAAGATTTCCTCGATGTATTTGTAGATCTAATTGATACGTCATTGACTTAGTATCGTAGCATTTTATATGAAACTGGGATGTAAGACAAGGCATATGTTACGCCGTTTTGTTTCCTTTCATAATACCCTATAATTAGAATTATAGGGTATTGTTCGAGTAAGTCTTGAATGAGCCCTTTGAAAGCTTGATACAAGGGAATATAGAGAAAGAATGTACCGTCAACGAATTTTGAATCGTGGATACATATATATCCTTAACATGCTGAAACGACTCCCATTATTGGTATCAAACCAATAACGATTCATACAAGCTAAATCTTCTAATCGATAATTAGGCCAAAGAAAGAACTTGAATTTCATTAAGAATTTCATTAATTTTTTTTGATTTCTACCAAGATGTTTACTTTTATTCAAAAATAAACCCCAGTTTCTTATCTTAGGCTCGGCGCAAAGTATTGGATTTTTATCCACACCATTCCTATTCTTTAAATTGAAAGAAATTAGAATTCTCAACTCTCTACGACGTCTAGATGATAAAATAGTTTCGGGAACAAGAAAATCATAATGATTTTTCTTTCTATTTCCTGTTCTTCTTTGATGGCTAAGATATTTTTGGTTTCGGTATTTTTGATTAACTTCTTGCTTACTTTGATCAACCAACGAAATGCGTATGGTCTGATACATAATAATTTGGCTATAAGTTCCTAGATACAGACGATTCGATTCGAGAATCACTACCTCAAGTTGCCCCAGTTCATCCATCTCTAGTGTAGTTTCATAGTGAATGAGATGTTGATTTATACTCAATAGGTTATTTCTCAGATAGGTTATCACCAAGCTGTTCACTTTTTTGTAATTTAGATTCCATTCTAGCTGGGCTGAAAATTGTTGCATTAGTCCGGGTATTGTTTCCCCCACAAAATAATTGTGCCATTTCAATTGAAAAAGCCAATACTGAACTAAATCGGGGGTTCTTATTCTTCCTCTAAACGCTTCGCCACCTATTTTCATGTACAAGTCCTCGGAAGGTGTTTCTATAATTTCTGTTCCTGTCCTTGATACAAGAAGTCTTTTTTCAATGGGTATAAAATCCCAATTTTTTTGAGTTTGAATCTCTTTATTAGTTTCACTAAAACTAATAGGGAAAGACAAATTTCCAAGAAAAAGTGGACTTGGTATAATCCACGGTTTCACTTTATATGCAGTATAAAGTAGCACATGTTGGGGGAAGAACCAAGGTTCGCAGTCCCAATTTGTTACGGGGTTACTTAGTCTTTCTTTATCTATTTTTATCCAATCAAAAAAGATTTCTTTGGAATTGGGTGGATTGATCTCTGGATTTTGACGAATTTGAATATAATGAAAAGCTTTATTATCATTATCAATATCAAATTGGCTTAGAGCAAAATTTTGCATTTTCCAATCAAAATATTTGCGATCTGGCTTTTTGTCACTATCAATAATATTAGCCCTTCTTAGAAAATTATTGAGATCAATATCCTCATTAAATAATTTGTGTATAGTGTAATTATAAGAAAGATTTTTCTTCTTATTTACTTGTAATGGTGATCCATAAATAGATGAGTCTTTCTTAATTTCATAATTAATAGATTTATATGATAAAAGACCGTATCTATAGTATTTTTGAAAATTCTCTTGTTGATTTGGTACTGAATATACTTTACACAAATTTTGATTTGTGTAATGAAATAATAGGTCTTTTTCATTTTCACCTGAACTCCATTTTTTAAAATCTTTATTTTCAGCCGTACAACGTTGATTGACTCTATTTCGACATTTTTGTGGTATTAATCTAGACCATCTAATCGGAGATAAGTTGTATTGAGGATGGCCTCTTAACCAGTTTTTCCATTGATCATAACTTCGAGGTTTCTTATGCCTTAATTCGGAATGAAATATTCCTTGTATTTCAAAAGAATCCTTTATTGCAGTCTTAAGAAAAAAAGATGTTCCATGATATTGAAGAGCAGATCTTAACTTAGACAAGTTAATAGCTTGGGGTTGTGATAATTTTAAAAATACATATCTTTGCGACAAGGAAGATAAGTCATAAAAGATATCTGAATTCTTCTTAGTAGTTCTAATAGTATAATTAGAACGTGCCTTTTTGATAGTCGAAACCGAAAAAAAGTTCATTTTTTTTTGATTTCTTTCATTATTAGAAATGTATTTCTCAATAATTTTTTCTGGTAAAGGTTGTGTATTGATTCTGGCAATATTAATGATACGTAGAAAGATATCTATGTATATTTTTTCAATAAAAATTTTGAGAAAATAATGTAATTTTAAATAATGTAATTGACTGATTAATCGAGCGTTTCTTCGTTTTAATATTTGCCAAATCCTTTTTAGTGGTTGTGATTCTACATTAGAATTTGTACTACTATTTATTCCGGAAGTTTCTTTTTTTTTATCTTTTGTAAGTCTTTGTATTTTATTTTTGATTGTGCTTGTTCTATCAGTTAGATTCTTCATTTCTTGTTCAGTTAGATTCTTCATTTTTTGTTCTGTCTGTAAAGAATTTGCCCGATCTATAGATCGAATTTGAGTAAACGATTCTTGAATTATCTGATTGTTGATTATAGAATCTTTTTTAGTTTCACTTGATTCATCTATTTTTTTCGATCTAACTAATGGAATTTGATTTCTCTTTGAGAATTCTGATATTACTTTTTTGAAAACTCCTAGAACTTTAAAATATTTAAAGGCCTTCTTTTTTTTCATTTGTTTTCCTAGTTTCTTAAAAAAGGGTTTAAAAAAGGAAGTCATCAAAGAAGATCTTTTTCGGGGAGAACCGAAAGGATATTCAGTTTCCATTCCCAAAATGGTTAAAAAACCAAAATCCTCTTCCACTTCCCTTTGTACATTTCGTTTTTTTTTCTTTTTGATTCGATTTCTGCGAGGAGCTTTTAGCTTAGATCTGTGCCAAGGTTTCAAGCGGAAAGGATATAGGATTTTTATGTCAAAACCTTCTGACATCAAATGGGTCACAACCTCTTGATCGTTTAGTCCAACACCAAGATGGGTGCATGGAAAAAGCCTTTCTCTATTCAATTCCTGAAAATCCTCAACCCACTCAGGAACTTGCAAAAATAATAAACGGCCAATATTTTTAGCTATTATGAGTAAAGGGAGACTTATATTTTTTCTAAGAAACGATTGCATTAGTAATAAGCAACTTCGTATTCCCTGTCCATATGGCAGGTTTTCCCATACGCCCTCCATTTGTATCCGCAGTAGTTCTTCCCTTTTTTTTTCCTGGGATCTGATCTTCGCTTTTTCCTCTCTTGTTTTTGTCTGTTTTTTTGTAGAATTTAAAATTTTTGATTTTGTTCTTTTACCCATCCAATTTATAAAAATAAATTTTATTGGATGAGTAAAAAAATAACCGAGGACACTTTTGATTCTGCCCCAAAAAAGCGGGGACTGCGGCTTTGGGTGAAGCAGTTTCAAAATAATAACTTTCCGCCTTTGAACGCGTGTAGAACTCATGATTAGGTCTCGCTCAAAATCCGGCTCATTCAACATATCTAGGTAAATCGCGTAGTCTTGGCGCGCATAGGGATCAGCCAAATTTTTCGGTTCTTTCGATAGCACTATTTCTTTCAGTGCTCTTGAGCAAAGATGGGGTTCTTTAGGCACTTTCCCATATGTGTAGTCGAGAAATTCTGCTTCCATTTCGCTGATTAATTTGGATGACCATCGAGGGACTTTTTTACAGATTTCTTTGATTCCAACCTTTTTACCGATTTTTTTGATTCCAATAGATTTTTTTTTTATTTTTTTATTTTCTGAAAATAAAGAAGGGACCTTCAAATTGAGACTCAATCCTGTTTTTCTAGCAAATTTACGGATGAAAGTTAAAAAAATATTAATTTCTGTTGAAAATTCTTTTTTAAAAAATGTATCCATTTTCTGTTCAAATTCTTTCGGTTTAAAGTCTTGGTAATCAGTGTCATCAGTACCAGAAAGAAGGATACCATGAATCTTATTTATTTTAACTGTCTTTCTAAAATTTGTTTTATTTTTGATTGAAGGTGAAAACCACTGTTGGGGTGTTCCACGATATGGTCCGTTCAAAAAAGGATCATACTCTTGAGACAAGTATAATTTTTGATTGGGCCGGTCTTTTTTTTGAGTCTTATCATTATCCTTAACCAATCTAGTTCTTTTTTCAAGTATATCCCGAGAAAGAAATCCCATGTCTAGAGCCTTAATTCTATTAAGTAATTCGTTTTTTATCTTGTTCTTTTTTTTGTTCTTTGTATAAACCCAATGATTATACAGTTCATCATAGGATGGTTTTTCGAGCGTGAACTCGTCTATTCTTCTTTGTATCATTTCCAAAAAAGTTGACAAACTGGGCGGATATGTAAAAGAGATTCTTTGTTTTCCATCGCTTCGGCATGTATCAAAAAAATAGTGTGACGTTTCGCTTTTTACAGCCCCTTTAAAATCCCTGTCATTGGTTTTTATGTATCGTAATGGTCGATTCCAATCTTTATAATCAAAAAGAAGGATCACAGGAAGTTTTTCAACAAATTCAAACCAGAAGAGTTCCTGTTTATGTTTAGTCCCCTTCGTTTCGGAAGCCCTTTCTATTTTTACATCTCCCTCTTTCTTTCTTACCCTTACCCCCCCTTCTTCCATTGTTAAGGGTTTTTCCAGTTTATTAGTAAGAAGGGGTGAAGGCATTCTGCCTAAATAGAAGACACAGGTAATAAATAAGATAATACTAAAGGTTCGCGCCAGAGAATTTTCCAATATTGACACACGGTACGTAAATTCTGACATAAGGTACTTAATTTGTGACGGAA